TTTCCGTTCGATTCGTTAATAATAATAATAAGAATCCTAGTGACTAGTGATTGGGTTGATATGCTTAGTTTGCTCGGAAATAAAGCCTTTTTCAACGATTTGCAAAATGGGCCCTTGGATCCAAATCACGAGAAATGCTTCCCCGACCCTTTCATTGAATATATGAAAAAGTCGTCAAAATAGGCGCACGCGCGCAATATCAATAAAAAAGGCATCCATAAAAAAGAGCACCTCTTCCGCTGATTCTGTTTTTTCTTACGACACTGCAATCAAACAAAGAGTAAGCTTTTTTTTTTTCTCTTTCCCTTTCTTCTCTTTCCCTTTCTCCTCTTTCTCTTTCTTCTCTTTCCCTTTCTTCTCTTTCCCTTTCTTCTCTTTCCCTTTCTTCTCTTTCCCTTTCTTCTCTTTCCCTTTCTTCTCTTTCCCTTTCTTCTCTTTCCCTTTCTCCTCTTTCTCTTTCTTCTCTTTCCCCTTTCTTCTCTTTCCCTTTCTTCTCTTTCCCTTTCTTCTCTTTCCCTTTCTTCTCTTTCCCTTTCTTCTCTTTCCCCCTTCTTCTCTTTCTCTTGCTAAAGCCCCCTTTTTTTGTCGGCTGGCTTTTTCTCAAATTCTTTCCGCTTAGGCTTAAAGGGTAACTCTTTCTTTCTAAAGCCAGGGTTTGTTTCGGCTGGCTTTTTCTCGAACTCTTTCTTTCTAAAGCCAGGGTTTGTTTCGGCTGGCTTTTTCTCGAACTCTTTCTTTCTAAAGCCAGGGTTTGTTTCGGCTGGCTTTTTCTCGAACTCTTTCTTTCTAAAGCCAGGGTTTTTGTCGGCTGGCTTTTTCTCGAATTCTTTCCGCTTAGGCTTAAAGGGTAACAAAGATAGAATACGAGCTTGTTTTATAGCAATAGTAAGAAGTCGTTGTTGTTTTAAGGTCACTCTATTCACTTTTCTAGATAAGATTTTTCCTTCTTGACTAATAAATTGACTAATTAAACTAATGTTTCTATAATTTATTTTGTCCTCCTGGTGCATTGGAATCCGGGACAGACGTCGACGAAAAGAGCGCTTGGATTTCCGCTTATATTTCTTTTTCTTGTATTTCTTGTACTTCAAGAGAGGGCGCTCGGGTTTCAAAGGTTTCAAAAGAGGGCGCCGGGGTTTCAAAGGGGGTCGCTCGGGTTTATCCATGGTTTGTTTATTCCGTATCCCAAAAATCCCGTTTCGATCAGATCAAAAATGATTTATTTCTAATTCAAAAAATGGGAAAGAGTTACTTTGCTACTTTGTTTCTATATAGGTATAGGATAATATAGCATAATATTCAACCCCTATTTCTTATTTCTAATTATATAAGATATATAATAGCTATATATAATAGTTAATGTCCTTTTTTCTGCTACTTGGAAGGGTGGCACGCAGCTATTCGGTTCGATCTACTTCGTTATCTCCCTGTAAATCGTATGTTTGAAACAATGAGGGCAGAACTTTCTCAATTCCAATTGACTAGACGTATTGTGTCGATTCTTTTGAGTAATATATCTGAAAATCCCTGGTGATTTCTTTTTTTTATTATTAACACCATTGCGAACACAACTCGTACATTCCAAAATAACCCTTACCCGGGCCTCCTTACCCTTAGCCATAAGCCTCTTTGTAGTTTTTTGATTCGCCCAACTCCTCCCTATTTCCGACCCAAAGCAAAGAAAAGAAAGGAAAAAAGAAGTTGCTACCTCGAAATCGAATTATGAAAGATTTCGTTGCAATCAATAAAGTCACATGAGAATATGAAATAATACAATGAAAGTAGGAAATAATACGTAATACAAGGATTTCTAACTCTCTCTATTTCTAGTTAGAATTTAGAATTGCAGTCCAACATTTAATTTAAGTATCCCATACTCCCCCCCTAAGCACATTTCCGGCTCACTCTATTATTAATACTAATAAGGGGGTAAGCAGAAGCCGAGCTCTCCTTGGGTTGAGCCCACTTTTTCTTTCTTCTATCTTAACCGAACCTTCCCCTAGCACCGGCTCCCACTCTCTTCGATCTCCTTAACTTACTATTAATAAGGGGGGGAGAGGGATTAGTCACAGATATTTGACTGCGCTTCTATCTCTAATCTTCTGCATCCCTTCCCATATCAATAACTAGCATTAGAATGAAAAAAAGGGGAATGTCAGCGCATCCGGAAATAAACGATTAATCTCTATCAATAGGCCTGCTAAAGCCCCGAAGCATAGAGTGCTTAGGACCGGCGCCGCGGAGAGATATGTTTTTAGATCTCGCATTTCAAACCCTCCCTCGGTATTCTTTATTATAAGACATAAAGGTAATACATATATGATCGGATGTATATAGTTAAGGACTGCTTGTATTTCTACGAAAAATGAAGAATTCCAATTGCAATGTGCAAGGATTCGGTAAATTGTGACTTTCCTAAAACAAAGAGAGAGTGAAGGGTATGCAATGCCGCCCTCTACCTGAGGGGAGCCTTTTCAAGAACTCTCAAGCCTTTCTTTCTATTTTGATTTACGACTGCTTTCATATTTCATGTGTAGATAAACCCTTTCTTTTTCTAGAATTCTATTAGAATTCCTATCTTATATATTATTATATGTATAATATGTATATGTCTTCTATGAGACCGAGACTAAAAAAAGAAATGGGAGGAGAAATTGTCTCTATCAATAGAGGAAATAAGGGTATGGAAAACAATACAGACTGCCATTGAAAGAAAAGAAAGGGATGTAGCGCAGCTTGGTAGCGCGTTTGTTTTGGGTACAAAATGTCACGGGTTCAAATCCTGTCATCCCTATATACTGCCCCCCCTCAGCAGTAAGGAGAGGTCCTTTGCCTTTGAGGTCGATTCAAATTGGACATACAGAATTTCGAATTTTATTGTATAATATATGATAGGATAGATATCAAAAATGCATTCGGGTTACAAAAAGAAAGAGTCTTATTTCAAATAAAAAAAAAAGCGCCCTTAGTTCAGTTCGGTAGAACGCGGGTCTCCAAAACCCGATGTCGTAGGTTCAAATCCTACAGAGCGCGATTTCATTCTTCGTGGGTCGAAAATGAGACCGAAATGATTCAAATTGAATTAAAGAGCAATCTGAACTCGACCCCCCCGTGGATAAAATAGAAAAGAAGGGAGGGGGTCAGTCAAAAAAAGAAATGCTAATTAATCAAAGGTCCAACTGATCGCCGCGTCTGTATTGTAAATATGCAGTTACAAATAATCCAGCCAAAGTAATAGGAACGAGACCCAAAACGATTCCAAATAGAAAAACTTCAATCATTTCAATTTCCTTGAAGAGGAAAAAAGAGAGGTAATATCTATCTCTAAATATTAATCCGTCTTACCCATAAATCTCAACGACCAATAATTTACAATTGAGGCGGTAAAAAACTATAGAATCTATGGTAGGTAGAGAAGGGTTTGGCTTTAGCGACCCCTCATTCAGTATTCAATTAATTTCAAATTTCAAATAAGTCGTATCTTGCTCAGACCAATAAATAGAGCTGCGGTTATAGTTAAAGCCACTAGTAGAAACCCGAAATAACTAGTTAGAGTAGACATGAAAGAACTAAATGAACTCTTTTTTTTTTATACATATGTTTAGAAAGTATTTCCCTAAGTTTCGATTTTGGAAAGAAAGATAGGAGGATAAGCCAAAATACCAATTGGAATAAAAAGTGGTTCAATTGGTATTTTTTAATTCATTAATCATTATAGATGTTGCTAACAACAATAGACTAGCTAGCAAAGGTATAAAAAGAAATCCATTCCGCATCTGCCCGCCCATTCCGTAATTTGGAATCAACAGATTTATTTAGCAACTCTTGAATAAACTTGCGTAAACTAATATAAAAAAGAAAAAAAGGAACTCTATCCTGTAATTTCATTCAAAAAAAAAAAAAAATGACATTTTCTTTGAATGAATATAGAAGAAACTTAGAAAATCATTTGTATTTTGATCTTTTCTTTTTTTTTTTTTTTAGAACACTCTCTACTACTTTATTTGTTACTGCGCAACTAACCCGATTCCTAAAAAAAAAAGATTCCAAGAGCCCTCATCTATTACTAGAAAGCCACCTGTGAGGTTTGCCTTATACTTTCTCCAAGCTCCCGTTTCTAGTCCGGAGCCACTAATGGGGGGGCCCTTATACGACAACTAAAGGGATTTTGGGGATTTTCTATTGAATGATACATGGTTCTACATCGACAAGTAATAAGAAAAGAAGAAAGAAATGAGCTCGAACTTCATTTCGATACTGATTGGAATTTCCTTGCTGTGTCAGAAGAAGGGAAACTATACTGATTCGGTATAGGCTAAAAAAAAAACCCTGGGTACAATATTGACGATCTCACTAAGGTAAAATTTCAGTGAATTTACCCCATTTACTGATCTCATCTTTTATAGAATCGATCCTCTTTTCGAATGTACAAAGAATACGTGGAGCTCAAGATGTCCGGAAGCACGGGAGAACGTTCTTTTGCTGATATTATTACCAGTATTCGATACTGGGTCATTCATAGCATTACTATACCCTCCCTATTCATTGCGGGTTGGTTATTCGTCAGCACAGGGTTAGCTTACGATGTGTTTGGAAGCCCTCGTCCAAACGAGTATTTTACAGAAAGCCGACAAGGAATTCCATTAATAACTGGCCGCTTTGACCCTTTGGAACAACTCGACGAATTTAGTCGATCTTTTTTTTTAGATAGGAGAGCCCAATGACCATAGATCGAACCTATCCCATTTTTACAGTGCGATGGCTGGCTGTTCACGGACTAGCTGTACCTACCGTTTTTTTTTTGGGATCAATATCTGCAATGCAGTTCATCCAACGATAAACCTAATTTGAATTTGAATTATAGAGCTACGCCACAATCAAACCCGAACGAACAAAATGTTGAATTGAATCGTACCAGTCTTTACTGGGGATTATTACTCATTTTTGTACTTGCTGTTTTATTTTCCAATTATTTTTTCAATTAAGTGAAGAAAAAAGAATACTAGACTAAGAAATTCCGAAGCATAATAGGAATAAATTCTCTTATCCCATTAGGAAAGATTTTATCCCATAATAGAATTATCTTTGACTGTTTCTGTCTCTAGCACGACCATTTGACGAAATGCGGAGGAAGGCGGTAAAAATGGCCGATACTACTGGAAGGATTCCTCTTTGGATAATAGGTACTGTAGCTGGTATTCCTGTGATCGGTTTAATAGGCATTTTCTTTTATGGTTCCTATTCCGGGTTGGGTTCATCCTTGTAGTAATCGGATGAACTGAGTTGTAGACATGAAAGCGTACGAACTTACCGGACCTATCCCTTCTGTCTTTGTCTGAATTCGAGGGGGAGGGTCCTGGCGACTTCTTAATCATATAATAATATCTTTACATTTTTACGAAAAAAGGATCACCCTTTCCGCGGCTTCAAAAAAACCCACTCTTTATCCGAGGTTTGAAAAAGGACCCTGCTTAAGTGATTCAAAGCATCCCTTCCTCGAGAATATTGAGACTCTACTCTCTCTAAAAAAAAAGAGGAAATCCATTTAGTACTGGATGAGACTAAAGTCTTAGATTCGACGAGTTTTTCTATCTTTCTGTCGTCAGCTATCATACAAATCCTCTTGCTTTCTATACGAGGATACCTCTATTGCTATGCTAGAATATTTTTTTATTTTTAGCATCTCGTTAAGCTTAAGTTTGGGAGTTTTTAAGAAGATAAGTTCATTGAAGAAGTTGAGTCTCTTGCTCAATAAACCTACCCCTCTCTTTTTTCTTTGTCCCCTACTTCTTTTATTCTACTTTTATTCTATTTTATTCTATATGTGTATGAAAGAAATAAATCGAAAACAAAAGGAAGTTATGATAAACCTAGAAAAAAGATCAAAGCAAGGAATAGATGGCGAAGGGGATCAAGAACTCTTATTCTTTTTTTATTTGGGCTGTGGAAGAGGACTTTTCTTGTGCCGAAAACTGGGAACTAGGAAGACCAACAAAATAACTCCTATCCCTTGCTTTCTACTCTACACTTATTATTTATCTTCCATTTAGTGTTTCGTTTTTAGTCAAATTGTCTTCTATTCTATTATTCGATAGTAGGTAGAATAGATAGAATAGAAAACTCACTTTTGCCACACTCTATGACATTGAAATCTTAGAATACTGACATAGTCCCACTACTCTAATTTGGTGGATTGAAAAATGGGGGGGGGTTGGTGTTAATTAAGTAAAAAAGCCTTCTTCACAATATACAGACTATGGCTGGTAATGTAGTACAAGGAATCCTCTACTCCACATCTGAGAGAAAGCCGAATAGAAAGAAGGAAGCAAAGGACTTTTCATAATTTCATAATTCCAAATTTTTGGAATCAAATCATACAAGAATTGCCAATAAGAATTGGATTCTTTTTATGAACTTAATTAAATGTTGACAACTCCGCGAATCTAGAAATTCATTTCGGACAATTGAACTTTCTCAAACTGCTTCTTTTTAAGAACCAAAAAGATTTGTGCCAAAATAACGGATGTCAAGAAGAACAAAAGGCCTTGGACACGTAATGCATCTTGAAGTACTATTTCCGCATCCCCCTGACCAAATCCACCCACATTAGGATTACTTGTTAATGGTTGATCCGCTTTGATAGCCTCGCCCTCCGAAACGAGAAGTTCAGGTCCTGGGGGGATACTATCAACCACTTGGCGTCCGTCTGCCGCTATGCTTATTTCGTACCCCCCCCTCTCTTTTCGTATGATTTTGCTTACTATACCTGCTGTTGTAGCATTATAAACTGTATTGTTACTCTTGCTCCCGTCAGGATAAATCTGACCCCTTCCCCTGTTCCCGCCTACATATATGGGATATTTTAAGAAGTGAACGCCCTTATTCGTAGCGGGGTCCGGAGAAAGAATAGGAAAGGTGATTTCACTATACTTTTGACCAGGAACCGGACCTATCACAAGAATGTTTTTTTTAGCAGGGCGGTAGCTCTGAAAAGGCAGGCTGCCTATCTTTTCTTTCATCTCGGGCGAAATACGATCAGGGGGGGCTAATTCGAACCCCTCGGGTAAAATAAGGACAGCTCCCACATTTAAAGCTCCCCTTTTACCATTAGCAAGAACTTGTTTCAGTTGCATATCATAAGGAATTCGAACAACTGCTTCAAATACAGTATCAGGAAGTACCGTTTGCGGAACCTCAATATCCACGGGCTTATTAGCTAAATGGCAATTCGCACATACAATACGCCCAGTGGCTTCTCGTGGGTTTTCATAAGCTTGCTGCGCAAAAACGGGATATGCGTTTGAAAGGGGTGCCTGCATTAATATATATAGCATGAGCGATACGGGAATGGATCCAGTAATCTCGTCCTTTATCCAAGAGAGGGTCTTTCTAGTTTGCATGGTCCAACCTTTGATCTCAAAATTTCTACAATAAAATGGAGTGGGTTACTAGTATAGTTCCCGACCCACGATTCCGCTATTTACCAAAAAGGGTTTTTTTATGTAATATAGTATAGGGCAGCCGGAGGGGTAGGGGGAGGGAGGTAAGGCTTTGTGTACAAGGAAATAAAGATGAGAATTCTATCGTCGGATCCGATCTTTTTTCAGTCCGTTAGTGAACCAAAAACCGCTATAAGCGACGGGGATAGAGTGTTAAAATAACGGAAGAAACAATATTTACAAGATACATCGAGAATTGCTGGCAAAATGGCATTAAGAAAGGCAAAAAATAGATCCGTTTTGGTAGGAACAAGCCCAAAACTTTTGTAAACATTCCTAAGCATCCAGGCCCAAAGGGGGTTCGAATGGAATCCTAAAAAATAATCAATTAAAAAAAGAATGCAAAAGGCCTTTAGTGTGTCGCTTAAATTATATAAGAATTCTTTAACCCAGGAGTTAAGAATAACGAGTTCTTCCTTACACAGAATAGACCAAGCGCCTAGAATAACCCAAGATATTATACTTGTCGAGAAGTGCAAAATCTTATGGATATGATCATCATTGGACATCTTCACCAATTGGATCGTTTCTTTGTGGAGAAACGTTTGTAGATCCATTTTGGGGCAGTCATTTAGCATTTCGTCCAAGAGAAGGAGTTCCTCTAATTCTATGAATTTTGCTAGCAGAGTTTTTTTTTCAATATCATTCAAAAAAGTTTCGGGTTGCTCGATATTCCAAAAATGCGTAAACCTAGATTCTAGGATTTTCGTAAATAAGAGAGGGATCCAAGAGGGTAAAAAGACTATAGATGCAAGATATAGAAGGGGGGTGAGTGTTTTTTTTTTTGCCATTTTTTTTTCATCCATAAATTGTTAAGGAATCCTCCGAATTCGACGACTCTATGTAATCTAAGATTTCTATCAAGCAAGTGTGAGTTCCGTTACAAGGGGGCGCTTGGGGATTTTTTTTTGTAATGTTAATTTAATACTTACTCCTGCAGTCTAAAAAAAAACAAAAGGAAAGCCTTTAGACGAAAAAAGGGCTTTTCTGTCAAAATTTTAAATCTAAATATTTAGAAATCAACTCTAAGATTTTCTATTCCTTACCCCCTGGGGTATTGTGTTATTGAGTCAAGTAAATTTACATACCTATAAAAAGCCTTTTCTTTTAGGGTACAAAATAAGTTTCCTTTCTATTTTATGGTTCTTTCATATACGTCTGCTTTGACTCGAATGCACGCCTTAGCCCTTACTTTTGCTTTGAAGAGCCCTCGGTTATTCAATTTGCTTAGAAAAAAGATTTCGAAAGAGCATCCGTACCCTTCTTCCCTGCTGCCGAAAGTATTTCTTCTATTTCTTCGCCCGCCTCATTTCCATTTGATCGGTACACGCAAGAAATAGGCTAATTCGGCAGCCTTTTGCTCAATTTCGCGTGGAGTCAAATTCTCAGCAGTACGGATCAAGGGAAGGGACCCCTGGCCTCGGATTTCCATATAAAGGATACGACGAACAGCAAAACCCTCTCTAGCTTCTATTCTGATGGACTGAATATCTTTCATAAGGAATCGTAGGAAGATCCGACGATTTCTTCCGGGGAATCCCCAACGAAAAATACACACTATTCCTTCTTTTCTATCGAATCGATCATAACCACCGCCTACATTCCATGAAATTGTGCACCACAAATAAGAGCTAATAAAGAGACCTGCGATTCCATAGAAAGACATCACGACCCCTTGGGGGAAAAAAAGAATTTGCTGAGACGGATAAAAAGAGATCCAATTTCTGCCAAGATAACTGGAAGTTCCAACCAGCAAGAATCCAAATGAACCGAAAAAAAGGGTAAGAGCCCAGAAAAAATTGCTTGTTTTTCGAGACCCCGTTATGAGTTCTATCCAGATAGTTTCAGATCGACAACTCATACTAGATCCGGCTTCATTTTGATTATTAGAAGAATAGCCTAAAAAAATTTTCTTTTACTTTGTCTATTTGAAAAATAAAAAATAGAATTTTGACGGATCTAAAAAATCTTCTTTTTTTGAACATGAAGAAATAAAGAAGCTATTGCAACTGCCGGAAATACTAGGCCTACTAAAGGCACTAAAACGGAAGGGAAGTTATTGAGAGTTGTCATAGAATGGACTGCCCCGATTTCATATTATTTCCTAATATTTTTACCTGTTATTCTTATTATTCTTCTATTTTTTTGTTAGAAGGTTATTCTTCGATTCTTATGTTTTCTTATGTTATAGGTCTTATTACTTTCATCTTAGAAAAATTTGAATTCGTATTTCCTTTCGTATAGAATTATACTAAGGATAACTACATGGGTATGTAGAAATGGGGTATGTATAATAGCATTCGTGCAAGGAATGCCGAACTAAATAAAAGGACTTAGTCATATTTCTACACGAACTATATAATAATCCACTTCCATTATTATAAGTATTATTCTTATTGCTCTTTTTTGGTTTTATTATATCCTTCTTCTCTTGTTCTTGTCCCTATTCTTGTCTTCTAATTTTCATTTTCACATTTTCTTTTCTATCGACTAACTAAAGCTAAAGGTTGCGGGGACGGGATTTGAACCCGTGACCTCAAGGTTATGAGCCTTGCGAGCTACCAAGCTGCTCTACCCCGCCATGAATAGAAGAACGAAGAGACAGGGAAAAACAAGGAATAGTTTTATATAATTCAAATATTCTATGTTTGAATATTATATATTTTTCTAGTTTTTATTATACATATTTCTATTGCAAATTGCAATAGTGAATATTAAATGAAAGGAATGATGAAAGAAATATTTTCGAAATTTTTCTATATAAAAAAGATAAAGAGATAAAGAACGGAAATAGAGAATTCTAATTCTATTAGTATTAGATATTAGATAGAATTCGAATATTCATTATTCTATTAATTCATTATTCTATTAATTATTATTAATCTTAGATATACTATATACTAAGATATTAATAATATCTATACTAAATAAAATAAATCCAAATTGTCAAAGCACTCAAACTATAAAACTATAAATAGAATGCAATTTCAGAATATATTCAATATATTATGAAATGATATGAATGTATCATTTTTTTTATAAAAAAAAAAAGAAATATAGAATAATTTCTAAAATACATAAGCATTAAGTTATTATATAAGAAATAAGAACTTCCCGTTCTTATTAACATTTCATATTAATAAGTAATTGGAATTACTTTGAAGGGAATATCTGGCCCAGTCCGGCACAAATATTATCCAGACACAAATATTATCCAGACATTTCGTATCGTACCAAAAACAAAAAAACCGCGGTGCGGATATAGTCGAATGGTAAAATTTCTCCTTGCCAAGGAGAAGACGCGGGTTCGATCCCCGCTATCCGCTCAGAGTAAGGGAGTTTAAGGTTGGGATGCTAGTAGCCTCATATTATATATAATAATATTAGATCTATTAGATAATATTAGATCTATTATATTAGGAATATAGAATCTATTGTGAATATAGAAATATAGAAAAGAAGGGGAGTACTGGAAGAGTATACCCCTTTATTTACTAAAAAATAGAGTATTCTATCGAAATCTATTTATTCTATATGAATTCTATATTCTTAAAGATCATTAAGAATAAGAATATATAGATTCTATATTAACAGAGGTCATTAATAATCTAGAGATATGGAAGATCCATATTTTTGGGGCGGCAGGATTCGAACCTTCATCTGATATGTTGCGCTCTCTGCCTTACCCTTCAGACAGGCCCCTAGAGCGTAGGGTGGTGAGAAGGACCACCACTCCAGAAGAGAGCCGAAGAGCTATAGAGCCACCAATACAAGGAGCTATCTATTTCTCTTTTCTATTTTATATTGGTCTGGGACGAAAGGATTCGAACCTTCGATATCGGGACCAAAACCCGTTGCCTTACCACTTGGCCACGCCCCAAGGTAGGACTTCTCACCCTACACTAGAAACTACAGAAGAGTGCCGAAGAGCTGTAGAGTCGCCAACACAAGAAGCTCTATCTTTGTATTGGTCTGGAAGGATTCGAACCCCCGCTCTAGGGACCAAGTCCCGCTACCTTACCACTCGGCCACCGCCCGGTCGTATACGTAGAGGGCGTGGCGAAGCCCCATCCTAAACCTAAAGAGACCCTAGGAGCGAAGCACTGCACTAAATAAAGACACTAAAGACTCAATACTACTCATCCTTCCTATGAAATAGGATAGAATATCTCCACCTCATTTGTCAAGGCTAACGCGGGAAAACTATCTTCCAAATCTATATGGAATAGGTTGATATTCGATATTAACCTATCCTATTCATTTCTAATTTAGGATCTCATCCTAATAAATTTGAAAAATATCTATATTAATAATTATTAAAAACGAAAAACTATACGATTACAGATTAAAAAGAAAAATAGAATCTCTCTTTCTTAGATAGAATAGATATCGTAATCTAAAGTAAATAGAAAGTAAGAGGGGACTCTATCTCTAGAAGGGGTAATGGGTATGCTCCGGGTCGGGTGGGCTGGGACCCCCCCCTTCTTTTAGGAAAAAAAGCTAGCGCCCTAGCCGCTGGGCCGGGGTAGCATGACATTTTGATTTCGATTTCTATAGCGACACTAAAGAATAGTTTAGTATAAGTAGTAGGCCTTTGTCAACACTACTAGCACAAATCTCTCTAGCTACGGAATAGATTTTCCATAGAATTAAACTGACTTTATTGATCATTACATAGAATTCAATTAAGATATTGTAAGATATTGTATGAAAATATGAAAAGACGAGTTCTTCTATTCTCTTTTTCTAATTGAGGGATTTTTTTGATTGGATAAGTTCAAAAAAGAATTTTGGAAGTCTACCCTATTTTCTTCATTTTTCTCTTATATTACTAAGATCTTAATATTAATAACTCAATCAAAATAAAATTAGAAAATTATCCCCAAGAACAAAACAAAAAAAGAACAAAAAGGTTTGTTATGATGAATACCTTTAGTTTAATCTGTATCTACCTTAATTCTGCCCTTTATTCGAGTACTTTTTTCTTCGGCAAATTGCCCG